ATCTAGGACCTCTGACGCAAATTGATGCGTCTCTAACTCCATAGAGATTACTTCTTAATACAATTTCTTTCAAATTTAGTAAAATTTCGTGTACTGATTCTTCAATACCTATTATTGTAGAATATTCATGCGGCACCCTCTCAAATTTTGCACGTGTGATACATGTTCCTTCGATTTCTCCAAGTAAAGCCCTTCGCATGGCAATACCGATGGTATCAGCTTGACCTTTCATAAGTGGGGACAAAATGAAACGACCATAATAAAGACGCTTACTGTCTACTCTTGATTCAACACACTTCCACTGTATTGTTCGAGTGGATCCTGCTACTTCCTCTCGAACCATACTATACTAGGATTATTATTTGATCATTGAATCATTTATTTCTCTTGAAATCGGTTTAATTCTTATTTCTACACACGTCTTTTTTTAGGAGGTCGACATCCATTATGTGGCATAGGTGTTACATCACGTACAAAACTTAATAGTATACCACTTCTACGAATGGCTCGTAATGCTGCATCTCTTCCGAGACCGGGACCCTTTATCATAACTTCTGCTCGTTGCATACCCTGATCAACTACTGTACGAATAGCATTTACCGCTGCGGCTTGAGCAGCATAGGGTGTTCCTCTTCTTGTGCCTTTGAATCCAGAAGTACCAGCAGAGGCCCAAGAAACCACCCGACCTCGTACATCTGTAACAGTTATAATAGTATTGTTGAAACTTGCTTGAACATGAATAACTCCTTTTGGTATTCTACGTCCATTCTTACGTGAACTAATACGCCCATTCCTACGTGAACCAATTCTTGGTATAGCTTTTATCATATTTTATCATCTCATAAATATGAGTCAGAAATATACAGAAAGAAAAGATACGGAGATATCCATTTCATGTTAAAACAGATCCTTTTTATTTTTATATGGGTATTTCTTTTAGTTTTAGAAAGTAAAGTTCTTTTTTAGAAGAATTACCCTTGTCTCTGTTTATGTTTCGGATTGGAACAAATTACTATAATTCGTCCGCGTCTCCGAATCAGCCGACATTTTTCACAAATTTTACGAACAGAAGCCCTTATTTTCATATTTCTTATTCCTTACCTTAATTCTGAATTTCCTTCTTGGAAGAAAAAAAGTCTCTTGAATTTTTTAACTTAGAATTGTGTCCTCATGAAAAGAATGTTTAAAAAAAGAACCTAATCGTTCGAATCTTTGTTGCGAAGTCTATAAATTATACGTCCCCTGGTTGAATCATAACGACTTACTTCAATTTTTACTCTATCCCCCGGTAGTATCCGTATAAAACTGCGCCGGATCCTTCCTGAAACATATCCTAGAATTAGATCTTCATTATCTAAACGGACCCGGAACATACCGTTGGGAAGTGATTCAGTAATTAAACCTTCATGAATCAATTTTTGTTCTTTCATTCCAGGTAACCTCCTTGAAGTATCAACTAATGGAGGAAGAGTTATATAACTCATTTTTCCTCTCTATTTTACAAATAGGAAGTTAGAGATAAAATTCGGATACTAGAAGGGGAGGATTACCATATACAAAACAACATTTCTCCTCCAATTCTTTCTAGTCGAGCTTCTCGATCTGTCATTATACCTCGAGAAGTAGAAAGAATTACAATTCCCATTCCACCTAAAATCTTAGGAATTCGTTGATAGTTGGAATAAATTCGTAAGCCGGGGCGGCTGATACGCTTTAAAACGGTTCTAGTTCTATATATTCTTTTTCCATTCTTTCTATGTCGCAGAGTTGAAACCAAGAAATATTTGTTACCTTCCTGATGTTTCCGAACGTTTTCAATAAAACCTTCTCGTAGAAGTATTTTAACAATGTTTTCGGTGATATTTGTAGATGCTATTCGAACCATTCTTTTTTTATCCATATCAGCATTTCTTATAGAAGTTATTAGATCGGAAATAGTGTCTCTACTCATGACGAACTATAATTATAGGTTCCTCCTAATTTTGATATAATCAACATGTTTCCTTTTTTTCTTTGTTTTTTTTTTGAATTATTATAAAGTATATACGTGAAACACAATCCACTAATTTGATCTATTTCAGATACCCTACTATAATCATAGTCTCATCTACTAGTATTTATAAGACTTCAGGAGCTAATGAAACTATTTTAGTAAAATTCAACTGTCTCAATTCCCGAGCGATCGCACCAAAAACTCGAGTTCCTTTTGGATTTCCTTCTTGATCAATGACAACTGCAGCATTGTCATCATATCGTATTATGATACCGTTTTCACGTTTTAGTTCTTTACATGTACGTACAATTACAGCTCTAATTACTTCTGATCTTTCTAGAGGCATATTGGGAACTGCTTCTTTGATTACAGCAACAATAACATCACCAATATGAGCATATCGGTTATTACCAGCTCCTATGATTCGAATACACATTAATTTTCGAGCTCCGCTGTTATCCGCTACATTCAAAAGGGTCTGAGGTTGAATCATATCATTTTTATTTCAATATGTTATTTCAATGCAAAAGGGTGAAAGGAAAAAAGAAATATTGTCCGTCCAGAAATAAATAAACCTGCAGTTGTTTTTTCATCCTCAATACCCCTTTTTGTTTAGTTCTACATCTCTATCCTGAAATAAGAAATTGAGTTCGTATAGGCATTTTGCGCGCAGCTATTGCCATAGCTGCTCTAGCTACAGTTTCTGATACTCCACCCATTTCATAAAGTATTCGACCCGGTTTAACAACGGATACCCAATATTCGGGGGATCCTTTACCGGAACCCATACGTGTTTCCGCAGGTCTTAGTGTAATAGGTTTGTCAGGAAATATACGTACCCATATTTTTCCACCGCGACGCGCATATCGTGTCATTGCCCTTCGCCCTGCTTCTATTTGTCTAGCTGTGATCCAAGCGGGTTCAAGTGCTTGAAGAGCGTATCTGCCAAAAGAAATATGATTGCCTCGACAAGATATTCCCTTCATTCTTCCTCTATGTTGTTTACGAAATCTGGTTCTTTTGGGGTTATAGTCGATGGTTGTTGTTTAATTCCATCTCTACTGCAGAACCGGACATGAGAATTTCTTCTCATCCAGCTCCTCGCGAATGAAACAATTCCAATTCAATAATATTACAGAATATTACAGATACACATTAATAGAGAATACACTAAATACTAAATAATGGCTTTTATTGATATTTAATTTGTTACATAGGAAGATGTATATACAAGATATACAATACAGCTAAACGTGTGTGTGTATTTATGTATATTTATCGAGAATGTAATGCTTCTTTTTTTATAATGAATCTTTTCCTTATTTTTTTTTACCCCTATCGAATCACGTCAAAATAGTGTAATCCACTAAATAAAGGTTTCGCGGGCGAATATTTACTCTTTCCTGTTTCATTCGTAGGTTTAATCCATGACCTCTCAGAATAAATCAATTTTTTTTTGGTTCGTTCCGCCATCCCACCCAATGAATTATTAGGATTCATTTTCAATAGAATCTTATGTAGTCATAGGTTTTGTCGTTCCCATAGCTTCTCTATTAATGGTTAGGTCCGAACTCTGCAATGGAGCTTCCAAGAAAATTCGTTCCCGAGTTAATTTCCTCAGTTTTTATTAACTCAAGGCTCTTTATTATTTATTATTTTTTAATATATTAATATATATATTAATCTTAAATTCTTAATATATAAATTTTGATATTTCTAATTATCTAATTACTAATTATTTAGTATTGATGCTTTATCACACTGCCTTTTATAACATGATTCATAGACCATACATATTGGAATCCTATATCATAGATATTTTTGTTCTTTCTTTCTATCATCTTTCCATTTATCCACATCCCTTTATTTTTGCTTCACAACCCAGAATCAGATTTCTTTTTTATAGAAAAAATATCAGTTGCTACAACTATATGATAGTTTCACTCATTCATATAGTGACTGTTTTGGGGGATCCCGACAATACGAAGCAATAAGTTGGTTATTAGTTTATTTTATATAATTACTAAGTTTTTTTATATAATTACTAAGTTTATAGTAGGAATCTGTCTTTTTTGAATTCCAACTTTAAACTTTAAAGAAAAAACTAACGAGTCACACACTAAGCATAGCAATTATACCAAATGGTCAATCGAATTTTTATTCAACCTTATAGAATTAGAATTGCTCATTTTTTTTTATTTAACAGAAAAAGAACGAAGGAGTTTATCATTTTTTGTTCTGTCACTGGACAGAATGGGAAGACAAGGTGAATTATTCGTCGTCTACAAATATCCAAATTTTTATGCCTAATACTCCATATATAGTTCGAATTGTATAGGAACAATGATCAATTTTAGCGCGAATTGTTTGTAGGGGAACTCTACCCTCTCTGATCCATTCGACACGTGCAATTTCTTTTCCGTCGATACGGCCTGCTATTTGCACTTGAATTCCTTTTGTATCCGTTTGTTCAGTTAATTCAATAGCTTTTTTCATTGCTTTTCGAAACGAAACTCTATTTTTTAATTGTAAAGCTATATATTCTGAAAGAATATTAGGTTGTCCATAAGGTTTTTCAACTCTTGTGATAGCAATGTTGAGTCTTCGGTTTACAGAATAAAACTCTTTTTGTACATTTATCTGCAATTCTTCGATTCCTCGTGTTTGCCCCTCTATTAATAAATTGGGGAATCCAATATGGATTATGACCTGGATCAAATCGATTTTTTTTTGAATTCCTATACGTGCAATTCCTTCGAAACCTGAGGATATTCTCCTATTTTTTTGTACATAGTTCTTGATACAATTCCGTATTTTTTCATCTTCCTGTAGACCCGCGGAATAGTTTTTTGGTTGTGCGAACCAAAAGGAATGATGACTTTGGGTTGTACCAAGTCTGAAACCAAGTGGATTTATTTTTTGTCCCATATTTTTCTATTTTATTATTTTTCCATCCCTATTTTTTTAATATGAATCTAAATTTTAGATTGATCTAAAAATGATTTCG